CCCACTTAATAACTCACAATCAAATCTTGTTAACTAACTATTTGCAACCTGACAATTTCAAACGGACTTTTCAAATAATTAAATATTATTCAATGGATGAAAGTGAAAGTGGGAAATTTTATAATCCCGACGCATGCAGTAAGATTCTTTTCAATCCATTCAATTTGAATTGGTATTTTCTCCATCACAATTATTGTGAAGAGACGTCTACAATAATTAGCCTTGGACAGTTTATTTGTGAAAATGTGTGTATAGCCAAAAACGGACCCCATCTAAAATCGGGTCAAGTTATCTTTGTTCAAGCCGATTCCGTAGTAATACGATCAGCTAAGCCTTATTTGGCCACCCCGGGAGCAACCGTTCATGGCCATTATGGGGAAATCCTTTATGAAGGAGATACATTAGTTACATTTATATATGAAAAGTCGAGATCTGGGGACATAACGCAGGGTCTTCCAAAAGTGGAACAAGTGTTAGAAGTGCGCTCGACCGATTCAATATCGATGAATCTAGAAAAGAGGATTGAGGGTTGGAACGAATGTATAACAAGAATTCTTGGAATTCCTTGGGGATTCTTCATTAGTGCTGAGCTAACTATAGTGCAAAGTCGTATCTCTTTGGTCAATAAGATCCAAAAGGTTTATCGATCCCAGGGGGTGCAGATTCATAATAGGCATATAGAAATTATTGTACGGCAAATAACATCAAAAGTATTGGTTTCAGAAGACAGAATGTCTAATGTTTTTTCACCCGGAGAACTAATCGGATTGTTACGAGCAGAACGAACGGGACGCGCTTTGGAAGAAGCGATCTGTTACCGAGCCATCTTATTGGGAATAACAAGAGCATCTCTCAATACCCAAAGTTTCATATCTGAAGCAAGTTTTCAAGAAACTGCTCGAGTTTTAGCAAAGGCAGCTCTCCGGGGGCGTATCGATTGGTTGAAAGGTCTGAAAGAGAACGTTGTTTTGGGGGGGATGATACCTGTCGGGACCGGGTTCAAAGGATTAGTGCACCCTTCAAAACAACATAATAAGATTCCTTTGAAAACAAAAAAAAAGAATCTATTCGAGGCGAAAATGAGAGATATTTTGTTTCACCAGAGAAAATTTGTTGATTCTTCCCTTTCACAGAATTTCCACGATATATCATAACAATGATTTATAGGATTTACTTCTTTCTAAGAAGGGTTTCACTTCATTATTTTAGTAAAAGTTCTTGCGGCTCGAGCTGGATGACATTCAATATCATGTACCCATGTTCCTATACGTATATCGACTAATGGTATGCAATTCCCTATTTTAAAATTTAGCAAGTATCTCGTATCTATAAGCAGGGGGGCGCGGCCAAGAAACAGCCAGCTGACTGCCCCCTTCCTTCCATTCGGCCTTTCTTCGCTGTGTGAACAAGGTCTTAGTATGTATGGGCAGGTCGCAATAAGTGGTTAGGCAAAGGTTTAGACCAATCGCAATTTATCACCATCTTGCCCGCTTCCAATTGATGACTGGCTATTATATAAGTGCCCCCGTGCTGGGGCTCGTCTCCCGAGAACCGTACGTGAGCTGCCTCGTACGGCTCTTCCTAAGAACTTGAAGCCCCCTCTCTCTTAATAGAAAAAAATGAAATTACAAGCCCTTTTTCGCCCTTCGGGGGACTAGTAGAGAAGCAGCTTCGTTCCTTTACTTCTTTGCTCAGTCAAGCTTCCTTGTTCCTTAGTGTAGTCTCGGTCCGTAGTTTAAGACTCCGTCTAGTCTATATCCACAGCTGACGTTATTCCGTACTTACGCCTTTCCCTTTGTATTTGTATACGGCTAAGTGTTACTTTGTAACCTTAACGTACTTTTTACTGTAGCATAGGCCTTCGTCAGGCTTTCGTCGCTTCGCCTATAGACGGGGGCTTGGCTTCGATATAGCTCATGACTTGGTGTATAGAGCCATGTAGTCGTTGGTTTTACACCACAATGCCTTATGAGATATAGTGGTCGTCCTTTCGAATGCCTCCTTCCTTACTTTTTTTTCTGAGGAAGCCCCTTACGACTATAATATAAAGAACAGAATGCCGACTACTATTTTCCACTTAATCCTTAATTTAATACTTACTATTTTCCACTTAATACTTAATAAGGGAAGGGGGGAGGGAAGCGAAGCTTAGCGAACTTTATAAGACCGACCGCTACATAAGACGCTGGCGAAGAAAGCTAAAACGCTTGAGTACAGAAGACTACACCAACGGTCAATCGCAGCGGGTGCACACGAAAAAAGACGTAACCCTCGAAGGCGAACGGGGGGGGGGGATCCTACAAAGGACCGGAAAGTCCTGTTTTATATACAGATATGTGGCCGCAGAATTTAAGTTGTAATTGTCCTTCGGAACCCATTGACTATTTTACATGCCAAAGATTTAAATAATAGCACGTAACTAGCCCTTCCCCTTTTCTTTTGCCCATGCCCTGTCATTGAAGAAGAAGAAGGAACAATAGTATCGGAAGCTAAAGTGTGCACTGCTTCCGATTCGATAGAGTCTGGGTTGGTAGAGGAACTCGTATCCCTTTTACTGATATCCTATCCTGCTGTCAAAGGTACAAGGTACCGCAAAATAAAACGGAGGAGCAGAGCACTGAAAACTCTTTGTGCTTGTATTCATGCTTATCTTGGTTTGTTGGTACTGACTCGGTGCGATAAGGTTAGCTCGGTTCTTGCCTAAGTAGCTCAGGCAGCCCCTTGGTATGCTAAGATTAGTATTACACGATTAATCCACTCACTTGGCTAGAAAGGGAGCTTCTAGTAAAGAGTTCAATCGATAGCTTGAGAAAGAAAAGGGAATTTATCTTAAAAGTCTGCGAGGCATGGAAGCCGAGAACTTTTTATTCATTAATAATTAATTAATTAATAGCCGTTACATACATGGGAAGTACACGCACACGCAAACAAAGCAGCGAAACAACTAAACACTACATTAGAAACTTAACTAAAAACATATTAAAGACGTAGAACAATATGAAAAATAACAAAGAAAGACATGCAGGACTACTTATTTAAATCTTATAGATCTTCTAGTTTCGATTTCCCCTACGGTTGTTCTGGGCCCCCTGCACAATGAGCGCATCCCTTTCTTCAAGCAGCTCCCTCTTCCTTTCATCAAGCTCACGAATGCTATCCCGAATTGCTAGCATCCTTCTCCCAATTTCTTCAGGATCTATGGGAGGCATGTGCTCCCAGAAGAGACCCATAAGTTGCTCCTGCTGGAGCTTGGCGTTCGCCACGCGTTGGATTTCTTGCTCTATTTGATAAAGTCTTGATACAGTAGCTGGATCCATCTCCCTTTGGTTTTCCAAATAGAGAAAGAAGCTTCTATTTATAGGCGTTGGAGGCCCTTAACCCTTTCTTATTATGCTTAAGGCCCCTTCTTATTATCTTATTATTAGTAATAATTCTTGTCTTGGTTCCGTAACATGGTTCAAACCTGGCTTTTCATGAATATGGAACCCCATCCACTAGATTTTGCTGAATAATTGCCCTTCCCCGTACGGATTTGAGTACGAAAGGAAAGGCCCACCCCCAAGCAAAGAGCGAATAGGACTTTCTTTTTCGCGGGTATCGCCACGCGGCTTAATCCCGATCACTCCTTCAAGAATAGGGAGCAATAATAGCGCGAATCCGTCAGAGAGTACTCTTCTTTCTTAAGAGATAGAGCAATCGTCACTCGACAGCTCAAAGCTGACCAGGACAAAACCATGTGATCTGTCCTCGTTTACGTCCCCCACTGGCACTAGCCTAACGCCCTGCCTACTCGTCTTTACCCGGCTTATTTGTACCCAGCTACATGATGGAAGTCCCCTCGGCCAATCGTCACTCGACAGCATAGCCCTTTCCTACCCCAAGCCAGTACACCCACTACTCCCTCTACACTATTCCTCTCTACAGGCCCTTTTTCCCTCTCTCTCTCCTCCTAAAAAGAAATAAACCTCCTCGCACCTCTCCGGGATGACGTCTTACAGATCCGGCCAGCTCGACACTCACCTTACACACTTAGTATGGACTAAATTAAGTTAAAGCCCTTACGCTTTCTGGATAAGGAGAGTTTTTTAGTTACGTGCTCCTTTCTGAGCTATAATTTTGCAATAACCTTTTCCTTGTTCGTGACATTATGAGAAAAATTTGCATTTTTCTCTCCTTCTTCTGAATAGTGATCATGAGACAGACCAGAAATCAGTCAGCATATCTAGCTCGCATTTAGGATACCTCAGATGTAAGAAACATCATTTAATTGCCACCAAGTACCACAAATTCAAATCAAGAACATTATTGTCAACGGAGATTTATATATAAATAACCTGCATTTATGGTTTCCTTTTTCCATAAACCAGTAAAAGAAATGGGGGGAGCGAAGGAAGGGAAGGGGAAGCTTGGATTCTGAAAAAGGAGCTGGTTGTTTTCCATGAGATGGCGCTGTGTTAGAGTTACCTGTGGGAACGACCGAAAGGGAGGAAGAAGATGTTGTTGATGAGCTGGACTTGACCAGGCTTACTGAGGAACCCACCCGCGCATCCACGTGATGTTCCTTGGATACCAACCAAGGCCAAAGCCAAACGATTGGACTGCTTTTCTGGGCCTGGACCTACTTTAGAGAGGTCTTTTTGGGATGACGTTTGCTTGATATTGGGCGGAGTGGGCTTGCTTGGAAGCGTGAAGTGAGATATCAGATCGCACGCCCATGGTTATGCCGGCTACACACCTTATCTTCTTGCTTTCTCAATCCGACCACATCAAGTAGAGACTAAACAGCCATTATTTCATAGTTTTATGTTATTAATCCACCTTAGTTGTCCAGTTCACTTGTAAAAGTAGTTAATCTATTAATTGACTCTATAGGGTAATACCTGGCCCTATGCTTACACACCTCTAAAACTTTCCACAAAAGCCTCCGCTATGAGGTCAACTTTATGTAGGTCAGTATACATAAGTTAGTAATCTAGCGTGATTCTGGTGATTGAAATATCCCTCTGTCGAACACATATAGAATGAATTAGTGTTTTTCCTTTATCCGAAGCTGGAGAGTGTATAAATCATGGTATGGCTGGAGGCGGTGATACTCATATACATGACAAGAGTACTACAAAAATTCAAAAATAATATATTAGAATATGTACCATACAAATGACCGTCCAATTTGTGTAGCTACCTTCGTTTTCATATTATGATAGGGTATCTCTAATGAATAGATAAAAAAAAATGGAGAACAAGGCTTGGTTTAAATATTTATCTGAGATTGAAAAACAACAGATCTTCTCTCTATCTAAAGACTTCGATGATCAAACTTAAACTTTGCAGGATAAACTGACATATTCCCAGGATAAACTTACCGTTTCGTCTTCTTCTAATAATACTAAAATACAGCCCTATCATGCTAAAGTTATAAATAGATTTCGTAAATTGAGACATTCTTTCTGTAATCCATATATTTATCAGATGAAAGATCCTTTTATAGAATATAGAATTCCCAAAGCATTTAATTGCTTTAAAAAAGCATCCATCAAATGACATAAACATAAATATGGGTATTCTTTTTCGCTTTCATCCAGGTCAGCGGAACTTCTTACAACAGGAATTGTTCGTGCCGAAAAGCTTTGATAGGTTTTCATTTATAAGTAGCTCCATTGGTTTAGTTTATCGTTTATAGTGGTAGACCTCTTTCTGCTAATGAATTATTACCCTATCCGTTCGTGACCTGACCCAGAGCCATTAGGATCAGTTGGTAAGTCTCATCCCGTGCTTGGACTTGGGAACAAAACGATAGCTGTTCCTTGCATCGTTAAGAGTTATGGCTTACTTCTAGGCTTTCGGGGAAGAAGGGAGTCATTCCTTTCACTACTTTCTTTTTTCTTTGATTTGGTGCAGTCATTTGATTTAGTAATAAAAAGACTAATGAATAGAAAAGAATAATGGCTTGGATTATGTATCTATAGCCAATCTACGGTAGAGCCGAAGGTTCCGTTGGAACAATTTTATATTTCAGTTCAAGGCTCCTCCTCTCTTTTTTTTTAAGGCAAAGGGGGGGCGGGGGGAGAAATGACAAGAAGATATTGGAACATAAATTTAGAAGAAATGATGGAGGCGGGAGTTCATTTTGGCCATGGTACTAGGAAATGGAATCCTAAAATGGGACCTTATATCTTTGCAAGGCGTAAAGGTATTCATATTACAAATCTTATTCGGACTGCTCGTTTTTTATCAGAAGCTTGTGATTTAGTTTTTGATGCAGCAAGTAGAGGAAAACAATTCTTAATTGTTGGTACCAACAATAAAGCAGCTGATTCAGTAGCATGGGCTGCAATAAAGGCCCGGTGTCATTATGTTAATAAAAAGTGGCTCGGCGGCATGTTAACGAATTGGTCCACTACAGAAACGAGACTTCATAGGTTCAGGGACTTGCGAATGGAACAAAAAACTGGAAGACTCAACCGTCTTCCAAAAAGAGATGCAGCTGTGTTGAAAAGACAATTATCCCGTTTGCAAACATATCTGGGCGGGATTAAATATATGACAGAGTTACCCGATATTGTAATCATAGTCGATCAGCACGAAGACTATACGGCGCTACGAGAGTGTATCACTTTGGGAATTCCAACAATTTGTTTAATCGATACAAATTGTGACCCCGATCTAGCAGATCTTTCGATTCCAGCTAACGATGACGCTATATCTTCAATCCGATTAATTCTTAACAAATTAGTGTTTGCAATTTGTGAGGGTCGTTCTAGCTATATACGAAATCCTTGATTAATAATAAGATAAATAATTGACTTCGAAAATCCTATAGATATAGATTTATGGACTCGACTACTGTTTCTGAATTTCATCAAAATCAAAAAAGAGATAAAAAAAACTGGGCAGACCGTGTGATTAGTTATTATTCAAAATTGTACTATTAGTTGGTATTCAAAATATCCGATTCAAGTAGGCAAAGAGATGGTTGAATCAAATTTAAAGTTCGATTTTTTTTTCCGAGGGCAATATTAATATGAATGTTCTAGCAAACACACTAAAGGGGTTATATGATGTATCTGGTGTGGAAGTAGGCCAGCATTTCTATTGGCAAATAGGGGGTTTCCAAGTCCACGGCCAAGTACTTATTACTTCTTGGGTTGTAATTGCTATCTTATTAGGTTCGGCCGCCATAGCTGTTCGGAACCCGCAAACCATTCCGAGTGGCGGTCAGAATTTCTTCGAATATGTTCTTGAATTCATTCGAGATGTTAGTAAAACGCAAATTGGAGAAGAATATGGCCCTTGGGTTCCTTTTATTGGAACTATGTTTCTATTTATTTTTGTTTCTAATTGGTCGGGAGCTCTTTTACCTTGGAAAATCATACAATTACCTCATGGCGAGTTAGCCGCACCCACGAATGATATAAATACTACTGTTGCTTTGGCTTTACTCACGTCAGTGGCTTATTTCTATGCGGGTCTTACAAAAAAAGGATTAGGTTATTTCGGGAAATATATTCAACCAACTCCAATCCTTTTACCCATTAACATCTTAGAAGATTTTACAAAGCCCCTATCGCTAAGTTTTCGACTTTTCGGGAATATCTTAGCTGATGAATTAGTCGTTGTTGTTCTAGTTTCTTTAGTACCTTCAGTGGTTCCTATACCTGTTATGTTCCTTGGATTATTTACAAGTGGTATTCAAGCTCTTATTTTTGCAACTTTAGCCGCGGCTTATATCGGTGAATCCATGGAGGGTCATCATTGAAATAGTTTTTTCAAACTAACGGGTCTTTTTCTTTGGTTCAATAAAATGGACTTAGGGAATATACAAGTAGACCATATACGATATAGAATAATAGCAAAAAAATTACGATATTAGATAGGTGTAAAAAAGGAAAGAGATCGAAAAGATCTTTTTCCTAAAGTTGTCTTTCGTCCACTTAATATCATACTTCTCCTCAACAAATATTCGATTTCTATCTCATTATTCAATAGTTCAAGTTCAATATTCAAATAAAAAAAGAATTAGAATATTCAATATGAATGCCTGTATTTAGGACGTGTGATTAAATATTAATATTAAATAAAAGAATTAAATTTTAAATAAAAAAAAGGATTCCCATTTCAGTTGTTTTATTCAACGATTGACCAAACGAAACTAGTAATATAATAAATAACAAATTGTATGAACTTAGATGAATCAAATAATAATATTTCTATGCAATGATTTGGACTAACCAATTTGTCCATTTAGATTGGATACATTGGAATAATGATAAAGAAAAAGAAAGAAAAAAAAAAAGGATTTACACAAAAACCTAATTCCTAAAAAATGGGTTGGTTTGGGGAGGGTAGGTATATGTAATTGAATGGCTATAAACTATAAATAAGTAAACTCTTGTAGATATTTCGATAATGGATTCTCCAATCCGATTGAATCTAAGATGAATGCTTGGTTTACGTTATGGAAGAAAGACACGTATATGTGATATTAGCTATTGACTGATTCTATATGAACTAAAGAGATAGTTTATTTGCCACCCGACTCCTATGAATTTTGGCAGGGATTATAATACCAATACAAGCCTTTCCCCTTCCGTCTCCCTGTGACTGTGAATTGACTAAATAAACAGATGAAATTCAGAAAAGGGTGGACGAAAATAAGAGTTCGGAACCAAGAAATGAAAGATCGAAAGTCGTATGGATTCACAAAGACTCTGTGGATAGAAACAGAAACTCAAAAAAATAGTTCGAATTATTCACTAATATTATTACTTCATAATTTCACTCGAAATTCTTAGTTACTTCGAAATGCTAGCGCCGGAATTATTAAGTCATAATTCGGTGGTTGATTGTATCATTAACCATTTCTTTTTTTGGTACGAGGGAACTTATCATGAATCCACTTATTTCTGCCGCTTCCGTTATTGCTGCTGGGTTGGCTGTAGGGCTTGCTTCTATTGGACCCGGAGTTGGTCAAGGGACTGCTGCAGGTCAAGCTGTAGAGGGTATTGCCAGACAGCCTGAGGCAGAGGGAAAAATACGAGGTACTCTATTGCTTAGTCTAGCTTTTATGGAAGCTTTAACAATTTATGGACTGGTTGTAGCATTAGCGCTTTTGTTTGCGAATCCTTTTGTTTAATATGAAAAATCCCTATTTTTTTGCCTTGAACTAATTCTTTCCTTTTTCGAATTCTATTAAGGTTTCACTCCTACAATTACTTATTCGTTGACAAAAAAACCTGTGGGAAGGTTTGATTTGTGGATGAGAGATTAGTATACCCATTCCCTTTCATCCTTCCCCTTCGGAGTCCAAAGGATTGACACAAGGGGGATAGTTCACATAAATCAAATACTTTTTTTTATTTAAAATAGGAAAAAAATAAAAAAGAGGGGCGAAGTGATACAAAAAGAACTCTATTCGATTTTTTAGTCTATCTATTTAGTCTATAGGAGATCATATGAAAAATGTAACCGATTCTTTCGTTTCTTTGGGCCATTGGCCATCCGCCGGGAGTTTCGGGTTTAATACCGATATTTTTTCAACAAATCTAATAAATCTAAGTGTAGTGCTTGGTGTATTGATCTTTTTTGGAAAGGGAGTGTGTGCGGGTTGTTTATTTCAAGAATATGCTGGATCCAACCAGCTGTACCTTTTTCGTTATAACTAGAAAAAAAGGTGCACGATCTCACGAATGACTTCGGAATAAATTAAGAGATTATGGATAAGAACCATAGCATTTCGTGATCCATTGGTAATTTTTTTTTGATTCTCTATCAACCAATAATGTGTGGCCATTAATATGAATATGGTTAAAGCAAACTGTTTGAAGTCTAGACGCAGCGCGGTACTCTTTCACCTTCTATGTTAATATAGAGATGGTTCAAAATAAATATTTTATGGATAGAGAACACTCCTATTCATAGGTTTTGAACCCTTATTGTTATTGTAAAAATGGGTATTTCCCCTTTTTATTTTTATCCAATGCTGAATCGACGACCTATGTAG